CAAACTCGCGATATAACTAGGAAGACGTTTCAAATACCACACATGAGTCACTGGACATGCCAATTTGATATATCCCATTTGATATCTTCGTATCCGAGAATCAACAAATTCGACCCCGCATTGTTCACAAAATTTCGGGTCTTCTTTTTTATCTCCGATCACTCGATAATTTCCACAAGCACAAATTCCACTTTTTATAGGCCCAAAGATTCTTTCACAAAATAATCCATCTTTTTCTGGTTTATTGGTTTTGTAATGAAAAGTATAGGGGTTTGTCACTTCTCCAACGATTTCTCCATTAGGTAGGATTTTTTTGGCCCAGGCACTTATTTGTTGGGGAGAAACTAATCCAATTCGAAGTTGTTGGTGTTTATACCGATCAATCATAGAAGAAAAATTCTGATTTAGTCCGATCAAACTTCCTTCCTATTAATCTCGAAGTTCTTCTCAGATATAAGGAAATGATTCAGTTCCAGAGCCAAAGATCGTAGTTCTCGAACGAGCAATCGAAAAGATTCTGGAGCATCCTCGGGATTAGGTATTCTTCCTCCAATGATCATAGTACCAAGTACTTCCTGGCGAGCTCTAATATGATCAGATTTATACGTAAGCATCTCTTGTGAAATATGAGCAACACCAAATCCCTCTAGAGCCCAAACTTCCATTTCTCCTACTCGTTGTCCCCCTTGTCTGGCCCTTCCTCTAAGGGGTTGTTGTGTAACCAGTGCATAACGTCCACTGGAACGTCCATGGATTTTATCATCAACTTGATGAATTAATTTCAGGATATAGGACTTTCCTATTATAACAGGTTGTTCAAAAGAATCTCCCGTTCTTCCATCAAAAATGATGCTTTTTCCCGGATATTCGGGTTCAAATACCCACGGATTTGCTGTTTGCTTACTGGCTGAATATAATTCAGAAAACACTAGTTTTCTTGAAGCCTCTTGCTCATATCTCTCATCAAAGGGTGTTATTCTATAATGTCTGTCCAACAGGTCTCCCGCTAACCCGAGCGAGCATTCAAATATCTGTCCCACATTCATTCGCGAGGGTACTCCCAGTGGATTGAAGACCATATCAACTGGCGTTCCATCTTGCAAATAAGGCATATCTTGTCTAGGCAAAATTTTGGAAATAATACCCTTATTCCCATGTCTTCCAGCTACTTTATCACCTACTTTGATTTCACGTTTTTGTGAAATATATACATGAATCGTTTCTGGATTATAACTGGAACCCCCTTTTTTCTGGATCCATCTCACATCAATAACTCGACCCCTTCCCCCCGTAGGTAGTTTTAGACAAGTTTCCTTTGCAGTGGAAACCTGAATGCCAAGTATAGCCCGTAATAATCTATCTTCCGGAGCATACGATGATTCTTTCGCTGTCTGAGGTGTTAATTTACCTACTAAAATATCACCTGTTTCTATCCAGGATCCCAGCATTACAATTCCATTTTTGTCTAAATTGCGGAGTAAATGAGCTTCTAAATGCGGTATTTCATTAGTGATTCTTTCAGGACCTTGGCTTGTCACACGAGTCTGAATTTCATATTTCCGGATGTGAAAAGAAGTATAAATATCTTCATATACCAGACGTTCGCTAATGAGTACCGCATCTTCAAAATTGTAGCCCTCCCATGGTGTATAAACTACTAATACATTTTTTCCCAAAGCAAGTTCACCACCAACCGTAGCCGCACCGTCCGCTAAAATTTGTCCCTTTTTAATGCATTTACCCCCCTGAACCCGAGGTTTTTGATGCATACAAGTATTTTTGTTGGAACGTTGATACATAACCAATGAAATGTTTCTAGTATCTCCATTAACTGATAAAACGATCTTGTCAGTATCGGTAGAAATAATCTTTCCCTCGTGTTCGGCTATAGCTAAAACCCCCGAATCTAGAGCCGCTTGGCATTCCAACCCAGTTCCAACAATGCACTTCTCGGACCGAGAAAGTGGAACCGCTTGGCGCTGCATATTAGAACTCATTAAAGCCCGATTTGCATCATTATGCTCGATAAAAGGAATGAGGGAAGCTCCAATAGAAAAATATTGGAAAGGAAAAATGCTTCGAAGACGAATCTGTTCCCATGCAATAGTCAGGAATTCTTGACGGTATCGAGCTGGAACAACCTGTTCTTCCTGAATACTCCAATTCAACGCCAAAGAATTTCCTGCTGCTACCATAGAGTATTCATCTCTACTTGGTGATAAATAAACCATCTGTACTTCTTTTAATCTCTCAGATATTTCATAAAACGGACTCTCTATAGACTCCCAATGACCAACCCTCGCATGAATAGCTAAGGATCCAATAAGTCCAACATTGATTCCTTCGGACGTGTCAATTGGACAAATACGTCCATAGTAACTAGGATGAATATCTCGCATTCGAAAACTAGCAGTTCGCCCTGTTAATCCTCCAGGACCCAGATAACTCGATTTTCGCCCATGAACTATTTGTGTCAATGGATTAGTTTGATCCAAAACTTGAGATAAGGGATGTAAGCCGAAAAATGATTCATAAGTGGTTGTTAATGGAATTGAAGTTACCAAACTCTGAGGAGTCGGTATCAATTTACGACGGATTGCTCCACCCATAGTCCCTCGAACCACATTCTCTAAACGAACCAGAGCCAATCCGAATTGATCTTGTAACAGATCCGCTACGGAACGAATACGTTTATTTTTCAAGTGATTCATATCATCAAGTGTACCCATTCCAAACCTCATTCCGATCAAATGATTCACAGCAGCCAATACATCTCGCGGTAACAAAAACGTATTGTTCTCGGGTATATCAAGATTCAGTCTCCGATTCATATTTCGTCGACCAATTCTTCCTAATTCACATCTTTGTTGAAAAAATTTCTTTTGTAATTCCTTACATAAGGATTCAGAAAATACTGGATCCCCGCCTACACAAGCAAATTGTTGATAAAACTCCAAAATCGCATTTTCCCTTGACCCAATCTTTTTTTTTTCCTTATCGTTTGGGAAAGACAAGAAAATTTCAGGGTAGCAAACATTATCTAGAATTTCTCTTAGATTCGAACCCATAGCTGATGATAGAACTAGGATAGATATTTTTTGTTTTCTACTCACACGAGCCCATATCCTTGATTTTCTATCAATCTCTAATTCTGATCTTCCTCCCCAATCTGATATTATGGTGCCGATATAGACAGAAATTCCGTTATGGTCCAATTCTGAACGGTAATAAATACCGGGGCTTTGCAATATTTGATTGATCACAATTCTAGATATTCCATTTACGATAAAAGTTCCCAGGGAATTCATTATAGGAATGTTTCCCATAAATACAGTTTGCTCTTGCATATCTCTACCTGTTTTCCAAATTAATCCCGCGGATATATAGAATTCCGAAGAATATGTGAGTGATTCATAGATAGCATCTCTTTCTTTTATTAAGGGTTCTACCAATTGATATGTTTCTACAAATAATTGAAATTCAATTTCTTGATCTGTATCTTCCAGTTTTGGAAACTTATGAAGTTCTTCCGTCAAGCCCCGATAAATGAACCTACAAAATCCCTCAAATTGTATCTGACTAAATCCAGGTATTGTATACGTTCCCTCATTTCCATCCCGAAGCATCTTAAGTTTCTCCTTTCTCGATAAAAAAAATCCCATTATTGGTTCACTCTTCATCGAACTCTATGGATCGATCTAGCAATAATAGATAATAGAATGTCTATTCGGTTGACTGAATCACATGAAATTTTATCCAACTTCATATATACGTATAAAATAGGTATGAACCGAGGAATAAAGAAATTTTTTTTTCTACTCAAATTCAAAACTGTAACAGATCCAAATCAAATGGAAATGAATTGATAAAATATTCCTGGAAACATAATTCGTCCGCTTCGCCTTATGATATGGAGTCTTATCTAGAATATCAAAATGGATCCAATTTCTACTTAATTATTAGTCTATTACATTATTAGATTAGTCTATTACGACCAGATTGGATGCCATAAATGGACTCCGGGTTTAATCTGCTCTCTATGAATGATAGAAATACAGAATAATCGGGAACAGCATAGGATTGACTTTGCTTTTAGCACTTAACTTATTTCATTGATTCCACTGTTCAAAAAACGATTTGCGGAGAAGAGATTCTACCCGTTTGTTAGTAGAAATTCGTATTAGTTAGTGCAACTAAGTGTAAGTACAATAGGGTTGAATGAAGTGTCGAAGAAAGGTTGATTTATTAAATACATGCAGATATAGCTATCTAGCTATCTGTATATCCCATCTTTTGTCGCAGTTTCCCCGAAACAACATGGGTCGCGCCATATGCAATATCTAATTTTCGATTTTAGAGTCAATCTAGCCGATGAAAAATTCAAGGACGATGGTTCACTATCCCATAGGGATATATAGAATAGGATACCTGACTAGGTATGGTATCCGTGTAACAATTTTGGTTCTAGGGTTTACATAGACACACAATTGTTATTATAATGGAAATGGAAAAGGATTGATTATTGAAAATCATTCGGGCTGATTAGATTAGTCTTGTATCAATTGGATTTTCTTATCTTAGGCCATTAAAGTCCTTAAGATTAAAGAGTAAGGAAAGAAGGAGATCAAAAAATCCAAGAACGTTCATGAATTCACAATCAATAGTTAACGGTTCTGCTTTGCCTTTGCCCTTCATTTTTGATTCTGTAACTGGAAATCCATTTTCCTTTTTTCTATTGAAATAGAGGAGAGAGGGGAAGTTTTTTTTAAGCGTTGTGTGTTTTGTTATTAATTATTGTACTATACAATTAATCGAAGAGAACAACTGGATCCTCTCAAACCAAAAAAAGAGGGTTTTTCTTTTGGAAAGTATAAAATAAAGAAAACGGTATTCAAACCCCCAATCAAATAACAAATAAAATAAAGAAAAAGAAAGGATTCAGTAATTCAAAAGAAGATTTTCTATATTGACTTTGTATCCTTTTGGCGACATGGCCGAGTGGTAAGGCGGGGGACTGCAAATCCCTTTATCCCCGGTTCAAATCTGGGTGTCGCCTGATCAACAAAAGACTTGGAATCCCTTATCCTCCTAATAGAATTCGCTAAATGCTTACCCAGTGTAAGCATAGGTTAAAGGCTAGGGCTATGGATACTTGGATTGAAAAATCCAGGGCGGGGGATTCTCTAAATTCCATTATTTCTTACAAAATCTGGGTGTGACCCAAACCGGACCAGCCGGCACCAATATGAATAAAGAAAAGAAACCTCACTTAGTACTGATTACTGATTTACTGATTACTGATAGAATCTTACGATTGATTTTTCAATCGTAAGATTCTATTGTGAGATTAAGAACTACGAAAGTCGGGGACAGGAAATCCGAGGATCCAAGGGAAAGTTTCTAAAGGATTGTAAATTCTTGCTCCCAGGATCCAAGCCAAGGAGGGACTGATGAAGGACTATCAATAATCAATAATTTCTCATTACCTGCACTAAGTTATAGTGCCTACTGACTGAGGCTTGAATTCAATTGGATTGACTGAAGGGGAATCCAATTAGGAGTTGTGAAAGGGGACGAAAATCCTTTCTTTTTCTTTGTATCCGGACTCACAAGAGTCTCCGAGCGCTTAGGAGCATTCAATCCATATTGGATGAATGATTGACTCTTATCTTATATGTATATTATATCTTATATGTATATTATAGAAAATAAGAATTATAAATTCTATAAGTATAAGAAAGTTGAAAAAGAAAAAGAACGAATTCTTTCTTTTTGGAAATCCTGCCAAGAATGTAATGGGGTGTCTCTTTATTCTTTCACAGAAAGAAAAGGAGTAAGGTTTAGATGTGAGATAGAGATATATGATCGATTCTATCTTGATAGTATCTATTTTTTCCTTTTTCTTATGGAAGGTAAAAAGAATAGGTCTTACTATTCCTAACATGTTCCATTAACATTAATGAGATTCTCTTGAAAGTCTCAAGGGTAACTGTGACTGTGTATCTTGCTTGTGATTAATACTTCCCGATTCTAACCGAAATTCGATGGAAAATTGTTACGAGCCTATTCATTGAATTTGTTTATCAATAGCATTGGGCCAGAATCCCATTTTGTTTTGACTCTGCACCATTGATTCCACTATTATTAATGATCGATAATGGAATTCTTTTTTCATATTCATAGAGATAGGGGACATAATTCACATGGATATAGTAAGTCTCGCGTGGGCTGCTTTAATGGTAGTCTTTACATTTTCCCTTTCACTTGTAGTATGGGGAAGAAGTGGACTCTAGGGGTACCACTAATTGAATATTGAATTGAGTAATCGAATTGTATCAATTGTTTAATAGATCGTTTTCTGCGAAGCTAAAAATAAGAAAGAATCTTCATTTCCAAAATTCTACCAGAATCCGGTAATATATGAATAAGAATCTTTCAATCAAACAAAGATTTCAATGATTTGTTTCCCACCTTCGTATTTCCAAAGTGAAATACACACAATAGAAAACAGAAATAATTTCCAATCGAATTCCCCCTAAATATTCTATTTTGATAAACCAACTCTTACCAGAATTATGGATATTAATTACAAGGAGGAGCAACCCCCCCTTTTTTTGTTTCCCCCTACTGCTCAAAGGAAGGGGGGGCGTTATGCTATTTATTATGTGGAGGCGTATTTTTATCTGGAAGAGACAGAGACATAGTGGTTGTCCAAAGAAAAGAGGTACTACGCATAATATAAGAAAATCTTGCTGACATTGGGCGATCCGCGACACTTACTTTTTTTGAGATTCCTAGGAATCTTTTTTATGCTTTATCAACTTACTTCATGTCATGGTTCGAGCGTGAAAAATCGGTGAGGTCTACTACTCCTTTTCCAAATCCGAAGAAGTGACTGTCGAAGGAATCCCTTGGACCATCTATTAACGGTTGAATCAATTACTTCTTGGGAATGCTAAAAAAATCACTTGGTTATTTCCTTATTTCCATTTCTATTTTCTAGAATGTATGCCATAGTATTCTTTACTCATTGATTCTTTCGATGGGTCTCGGGATCCATATTGAAAATAATCAGAAACCCGGGAATTAGAAGAGTTGACCCTCGATTATTTCGGATCGATCGGAATCTATTGAATCGAAATAAATAGATCGAAGAAATAGAATTGGAGTACTATTTACATCTAAACAGATCATATGTAAATCTATAGATTAATCTCTATCAAGCACATATCTTTATACAATCTTCTATTTACTTCTATTTATATATTTATACAATCTTCCATAAGATAAGAATAGATAATATGGTAGAAAGGTTCATATAGTTCTTTCTACCATACTATCTCGTCCCATATACTGCTGACTCCAACCCACGCATTTCATTTAAGACTTGGGATTGCAATCCCTTTTTTCTTCAATCATTGATAAGAAAGAAAAGAACTAAACAAATAAGTCAAACTTCATTCAAATGAGTCATTTTGACTGACTGTTTTTACGTAGATG